CATGCCGAAGTGATGGAAAAGAAAGAATCTCTTTTACGTATCCGCCTAGCTTGTCAACTTTTGGAGAAATGATACAAAGAAGGATGTCCCTACCCACACTAGAAAAACTCTCTTCGGATGAACTGTACAATCATTGGGTTTATACTAACCAACACAAAAATAACAACTTAAACAACGAGTTTTTAAATAGAATTGAGGCTCTAGATACGGGATTTTTTTCTCTAGATATACTCGAAAAAAGTACTAGATTGTGTAATGATAAGACTAGAAAATATTACTTGCCTAAAATGTATGATCCCATTTTGAATGGGTTATATCGGGGAACAATCAAAAAAAAAATTTCACCTTCAATCATAAATAAAATTTCGTTAGAAAATTTAATAGAGACAATGGAAATTAATAAGATTCATAGTCTCCTTCTTCCTGATACTGATTACCAAGAGGTTGAACAGAAAATAGACCGATTTGATAAAAAAACTTTTTCAACGGAAAATCGTCATTTATTTACTTTAATCAGTAAATTCGATAGAGAATCGGGATCGAGTTTAAATTGGAAGGGCCTCTCTTTATTTTCAGAAAAAGAACAAGGAAGGATTGGTTCAGAAAAAAGAGCCAAATTTTACAAATTTTTATTGAATACAATTCTAACTAGCCCTAATGGTCAAAAAACAAAACAAAAATTTTTAATAAAAGAAATCAGTAAAAAAGTCCCTAGATGGTCATACAAACTTATTACCGAATTGGAATTCCTGTCGGGCGCAGCTCATGAAGGCCTACCGTTGGATTATCATATACGTTCAAGAAAAAGAAACTATAAAAGATATAAATAAAAAAAGTAGTAAATTAATAAAAGGATTGCTACAAAAAAGAAATACAAGAAAAGATAAGAAGAGATGCGCCCACTACCTGCAGATTTGATACCTTCGCCTACAAAGAAACTCAAAACACCAACTCCATTAGTAATTCCATCAATTACTCGTCTATCAAAAAAAGAAGTTAACTTGGCCAATCCTCTTATTCCCCCAATAAGGAATCTTGCATAAAAAGCATCTATGTAACCACGATTATATGACCAATCATATATACCATTTATTATTTTGTCCAAAAGAATTCTTTTAGGACCTGTTTTAACAAAAGAGTTAATTAAGTCCCAATTTTGTAAAGATGAATAAACAGGTTTATATAAAAAGAAGGCTATAAATATTCCAAAAAGAGCTATACTAACTGAAAAAATAGCATCTTTCAAAAATTCATACCAATCTATTGAATTATTCAAATTTTGATGTAAAAGGTTTATAGACGGAGTTAACCATTTTGATAATATGTCCAAATACAATCCTTCTTGGTTGAAAGGAATTCCTAGGGATCCAACGAACAACGTAAATAGAACCAATACAAGTATAGGAAATAACATAGTATTATCCGATTCATAAGGATACAAAAAAAACTTCTTATTTCCAAAATGGGTAATAGTAATAAAAGGTTGTGTGATGTTTCTTGAATTCTGATCAATTAGATACGTTTTTTTTGAAAAAAAAGAAAAAATATCATGATTTTTCATTGTTAATAACGTTAATAAACGAAAATTTTTGTTAATTCTTTTTGAATCTTCTTTACCCCATAGAGATATTGAATATAAGGGAGTATTCTTTTTGCCACTATAATTTTGAAAATGAACGTTTAAATGTCCTTCAAAAGTAAGTAAATAGATTCGAAACATATAAAATGCGGTTAATCCCGCTGTAAACCAAGCTATTATTGCGAAAATTGGTGAATACAACCAAGTATCATTAAGAATTTCATCTTTGGACCAAAAACAAGCAAGAGGCGGAATACCACAAAGAGAAAGTGTACCTAATAAAAAAGCGGTTTTGGTAATTGGGATATGTTTTGTTAAACCCCCCATATAAACCACATTCTGACTTTTATTTGGAGAATATCCAACAAGAGTTTCCATTGAATGAATAACGGATCCGGATCCTAAAAATAATAATGCTTTCGAATAAGCATGAGTAATCAAATGAAATAAAGCACTTCGATAAGACCCCATACCTAGAGCTAACATCATATAACCCAATTGAGACATTGTGGAATAGGCTAAACCTCTCTTAATGTCTTTTTGAGCAAGGGCAAAAGTAGCCCCGAATAATATTGTTATTACTCCTACCAAAGAGATGAAATTCATTATGTGAGGGATGACTATGAAAAGAGGAATAAGCCGAGCTACAAGAAAAATGCCCGCAGCTACCATAGTAGCAGCATGTATAAGAGCCGAAATAGGAGTAGGCCCCTCCATGGCATCTGGTAACCATACATGAAGGGGAAATTGTGCAGATTTAGCAACCGCACCGGAAAATAATAGAACGGCACAGAAAGTAACAAATAAAAAATTGACTTCATTATGATTATTAGAAATCAAGTTATTTAATATTTTGAATAAATCTCGAAATTCGAAACTCCCTGTTATCCAATAAAAACCTAAAATTCCTAATAATAAACCAAAATCCCCAACACGATTAGTTACAAATGCCTTTTGGCAAGCATTTGCAGCAACAGGCCGTGTGAACCAAAACCCTATTAATAGATATGAACACATTCCTACCAATTCCCAAAAAATATAAATTTGTATCAAATTAGAACTAGTAACTAATCCTAACATAGAAGTACTGAAAAAACTCATATAAGCAAAAAATCTCAAATATCCTTGATCATACGACATATAATTATCACTATAAATAAGAACCATAATTCCAATAGTAGTGATTAATATTGACATAATAGAAGTAAGCGGGTCGATCAAGTAACCGAATTCTAAAGAAAAATCATTATTAATGATCCAAGACCATACATATTGATAGATAGAACTGCCATTTATTTGCTGAATAAACAGATTGATCGAAAAAATCATGACTATACTTAACAAAAAAACACTTTGAAAAGCCCACATACGGCGAAGACTTTTTGTTGCCGACGGAAAAAGAAGAAGTCCCGCTCCTATTAACATAGGAACTGGAAGTGGAAGGAAGGGTATTATCCACGAATATTGATATGTCTGTTCCATAAAAAAGTTTTTTATTCTTAATTGATTGTTTCCGATTTACCGGATCCTACCCCCTTTCAATTTCAAAACAAAAGGGGTCAATAAAAAAATCAAGAGATGTACTAACTTAATACTAACTTAAAGATATTTTTCGAATTTTATATATTATCTGGGTCTTTCCAAATTAAATATTAAAATAAAGAAGTTACAATTGGGCAAATGATATGACCTACTTGCTCATAAAAAGCGAATTTAGTTATTAACTAATATTTTTTTCTTAAAATAACGAAAATACAAAATTTCATTATTATTAAATCACTTTATATTCATAAAGTAATGATAAAAAATTACACTAAAAAGAAATCTGATATGAATCGATATGAATCATAGGATTAACTAAGGTACAATTTTTGTACAAATCTCGCTTTTTAGTCAGTTTGTTCCAAATCATTAACTAGTTTCAGTATGAAACTGATTGATTAGTTTCCGTTTCAATAAAAAAAACATTTATAGGAAACGCTATAATATCTAACATTTTATATTTTCTATACGATTTATTTTTATATTTATCATTTATATTTATCAAAAAAGGAGGTAATTATCAAAAGGGGTAAAATAAAATCAAATTTAATAAAAAAATAACGAAGATTTTTTTAACAAAACGTGTATCTTTTAACAGATTCATTACTTTAATTACTAGTTTGATTCGAATTTTAAAATGGAATTTCGAAGTATTCTTTACTCAAGTTTGACCAATTAATAGAAAAAATTAAAGTTTTCATTAGGCTTTTCATTAGGCAATGGGTTCTTAAAGGGTTCTTAAATCCTTCGGTCTATTTTATGTAGAAAAAAAATTTATAGTAAGATTTTGTACTATTTTCGCACATTTTTTATCTATATATATTTTTTTTTGTTTTCTCTAGATAATATATATTATCTAATTATTCTCTATAAAATAACTAGATAATTAATATATTCGTTTTGACCAATAGATGTCTTTCACATCCAACTATAACAAGGAGTAACCTCTTAATTTTTAAATGGCAGTTCCAAAAAAACGTACTTCTATATCAAAAAAGCGTATTCGTAAAAATATTTGGAAAGGGAAGGGATATTGGGCAGCCTTAAAAGCGTTGTCATTAGGTAAATCTCTTTCTACCGGAAACTCAAAAAGTTTTTTTGTGCGACAAAAAAAGTCATAAAATAAAACATTGGAATAATCCGAATAGAAAAATAGGCCCATTTCATTCTTAATAGGAAATCAACAAACCTATTGTTTGTGGCTAATCAATATGAACTAGAACTCGCTTCGCTATTAGGATTAGTAAATTATAAAAAGCTTTTGATTTTGAAAAAAGAATAAAGACAAGATACAAAACTTGAGCCCTTGTTAGTATATTTTCTTGTTTGGGAGATGGGGGAGTCTTTTTTCCCCATCAACCTGTTTGTCACAATTACAATAATCGACGTTTTTTTGTCACAATTATTTACAATATAATATATATAAAGTATAAATATGAATATATATATATATTTAAGATATATATATTTAAGAAGGGTAAAAAAGAGATCTTTAGTTAAAATTAATACATCGTTGAAATTAATTTATTCATTTATTGTGAAAATTTTTTGTGTAACTTTCTGTATTTATCTGTATTTATCTGAATTAATCTATTAGAATATATAAATTTCCCATTTATATGTCTCTTTCAACCCAACCGACAAAAAACTGGAATTTTTTATCCGAATTAATGTGCAAGTTTTGAGTAATTTTGAGTAATAAATAATAAAAAAGGGGTCTTATTTTTTGTTCATTGGTAAAATACATTTTTTAACTTTTAGGAAATAATATAAATGATAAATCTTTTATGAAAAAGAATAAAGAAATTTTTTATAGTTCTATCAATAACTAGAGGGTTGAAGTTTATAGTTTCAATAGTTCGATTCTATTGAATTATAG